ATTAATTTAAATTAATAAAAAAATTAATAAAAAAAAAATAATAATAAAAGTGAATATAGATGCTTATCGTTTATTAATGAGAGGTGAACCTTATAATTATGGAGAAAACGAAGAGAAAGCCGAACCAATATACAGAAGTAGCCGCTTCAGGCCAACATATATGTATTTCTGCTCACAAAGCGAGAAGAGTAATTGATCAAATTCGTGGGCGTTCCTATGAAGAAACACTTATGATACTAGAACTAATGCCTTATCGAGCATGTTATGCCATTTTAAAATTGGTTTATTCTGCAGCAGCAAATGCTAATCACAATAAGGGTTTCAACGAAACAAGTTTAATCATTAGTAAAGCTGAAGTCAACGAGGGTACGACTGTAAAAAAACTAAAACCCCGAGCTCGAGGGCGGGGTTATCCGATAAGAAGATCCACCTGTCATATAACTATTGTATTGAAAGATATATCTGTAGATGAACAACTAGAAATAGATAAAAGGAAAAGCTATAAATTGGAGCTGAGGAATATTTAAAGAAAGAATATTCTAGTTTAGAAAAACTACAAATATGCTATATTATGTTATGCTTAAAAAAACCCGAATGGATAAAAAAAAAACACACACAGATATGACGTTTCACGATATATATAGTAGTGGGGGACTATGGGACAAAAAATAAATCCACTGGGTTTCAGACTTGGTGCAACCCAAGGTCATCATTCTCTTTGGTTTGCACAACCAAAAAATTATTCCGAGGGTCTACAAGAAGATCAAAAAATACGAGATTGTATCAAAAATTATGTACAAAAAAATCTTAAAATATCCTCTAATGTCGAGGGAATTGCACGTATAGAGATTCAAAAAAGAATCGATTTGATTCAGGTCATAATTTATATGGGATTCCCCAAGTTATTAATAGAAGATAGGACTCGAAAAATAGAAGAATTACAGTTCAATGTACAAAAAGAACTCAATTGTGTAAACCGAAAACTCAACATTGCTATTACAAGAATTGTAAACCCTTATGGGCACCCTAATATTCTTGCAGAATTTATAGCCGGACAATTAAAGAATAGAGTTTCATTTCGCAAAGCAATGAAAAAAGCTATTGAATTAACTGAACAGGCAGGTACAAAAGGGATTCAAGTACAAATTGCAGGGCGTATCGACGGAAAAGAAATTGCACGTGTCGAATGGATCAGAGAAGGTAGGGTTCCTCTCCAAACCATTCGAGCCAAAATAGATTATTGTTCCTACGCAGTTCGAACTATCTATGGGGTTTTAGGTATCAAAATTTGGATATTTGTAGACGAGGAATAATAAGCATTTTCTGGATTTGTATTTAGTTCTATTTAGTGATAAAAAAAAATGAACAATTCTATAAGGTTGAATAAAAATTAGATTAATCGTTTGATATAATTGCTATGCTTAGTGTGTGACTCGTCAGTTTTTTTAGGATTAGGATTCAAAAAAATGGAACAACCCATAATACGAACTAATAACTATAGAACTAATAACTAACTCATCGCTTCGCATTATCTGGATATAAAGAAAGAACCAGTCAAAATATGATATAGATATATAAGTCATATCGTTGTAGCAACTGAAATCTTTTTGCATAAACAAAAAAAAAGTATACAGATAAATGGAAAGGCGAGAGAAAGATAGAAAAAGAATATCAACGATATATGATTCCAATATGTACGGTCTATGAGTCATCTCATAAAAGGGAATGTAATAAAGCATCAATACTGAATTGATCCATAATTAGACAAATACGTGGATCGAACCAAAAATAAAGAGCCCCGAGTCAATAAAGACTGAGAGGGTTGACTCAAAAACACATTTTATTAGGGGCTCCGTTGTAAAATTCAGACCTAATCATTACTCGAGAGGTGGTGGGAACGACAGAACCTGTGAATGCATAAGATTCTATTGAAAACGAATCCTAATGATTCATTGGGTAGGATGGCGGAACGAACCAGAAACCAATTCATTTTTTTTTTGAAAGGTCATGTCATAGACTAATCTTACAACTGAATGTTGAAAGAGTAAATATTCGCCCGCGAATTTTTTTTTTTTAGAAATTTGAGTCAATTCGATAGGATAATCAATTCGATAGGATAATAAAAAGCAAAATAAAATAAAGATTCATTATAACGTTATACTCAATACCTAAACGACATTATCTAAAAATAGAATGCGTGTTTAATTATATATCAAAATAAAAAGAAACAAAAATTCTATTATCTTTTAAATGAAATTTAAAAGAATCCCCCGATTCAGTATATTTTTCACCACGTATATTATTTTTAAATCGTTTAATTCGCGAGGAGCTGGATGAGAAGAAACTCTCATGTCCGGTTCTGTAATAGAGATGGGTGGAATTGATAAACAACCATCAACTATAACCCCAAAAGAACCAGATTCCGTAAACAACATAGAGGAAGAATGAAAGGAATATCTTATCGAGGTAATCGTATTTGCTTTGGTAGATATGCTCTTCAAGCGCTTGAACCCGCTTGGATCACATCTCGACAAATAGAAGCGGGTCGGAGAGCAATGACACGAAATGCGCGCCGTGGTGGAAAAATATGGGTACGTATATTTCCAGACAAACCCGTTACAGTAAGACCTACAGAAACACGTATGGGTTCGGGGAAAGGATCTCCCGAATATTGGGTAGCTGTTGTTAAACCCGGCAGAATACTTTATGAAATGAGCGGAGTAGCAGAAAATATAGCCAGAAGGGCTATTTCAATAGCGGCATCCAAAATGCCGATACGAACCCAATTCATTCTTTCGGTATAGGATAGGAAGAACCAAAGTAAATCCTTTTTTGTATAAAAAAACAATTGCAGGTTTCTTGTTTTGAACAAACAATATTTCTTTTTTTTATTTCACCCTTTACATTGAAAAATACAAAAAAACAAAACGATATGATTCAACCTCAAACCCATTTGAATGTAGCGGATAACAGCGGGGCCCGAAAATTGATGTGTATTCGAATCATAGGAGCTAGTAATCGACGATATGCTCATATTGGTGACGTTATTGTTGCTGTAATCAAAGAAGCAGTACCAAATACACCTCTAGAAAGATCGGAAGTGATCCGAGCTGTAATTGTACGTACTTGTAAAGAACTCAAACGCGACAACGGTATGATAATACGATATGATGACAATGCTGCAGTTGTTATTGATCAAGAAGGAAATCCAAAAGGAACCCGAATTTTTGGCGCGATCCCCCGGGAATTAAGACAGTTAAATTTCACTAAAATCGTTTCATTAGCACCTGAAGTATTATAAGGGAAGACCTTGATGTAGTTTATAGTATTTGAATGAAATAGATTCATTTAATTTAGTAGATTGTTTCTATATCACGTATATACCTTTAAAAATTAATAAATATTTATTAATAAAAAAAAAAGAAAAAGAGCATGTTGATTATATCAAAATTCGGGGGCAACTATAATCTTAGTTTATCATGAGTAAAGACACTATTGCTGACATAATAACCTCTATACGAAATGCTGACATGAATGAAAAAAGAACAGTTCGAATACCATCTACTTACATCACTGAAAATATTGTTAAAATCCTTTTACGAGAAGGTTTTATTGAAAACGTGAGAAAACATCAAGAAAGCAATAAATATTTTTTAGTTTTAACCCTACGACATAGGAGAAATAGGAAAGGAGCGTATAGAACTGTTTTAAATTTAAAACGGATCAGCCGGCCTGGCCTACGAATCTATTCTAACTATCAACGAATTCCGAGAATTTTAGGCGGAATGGGGATTGTAATTCTTTCTACTTCTCGAGGTATAATGACAGACCGAGAGGCTCGAATAGAAGGAATAGGCGGAGAAATTTTGTGTTATATATGGTAATCTTTCTGATAGCCGAATGAACTTGCCTATTTGTTTTGTGAAAAAAAAGGTAAAGGGTAGGTTTATAATACTATGCCTCTTAGATTCGTTGATACTTCAAGGCCGTTTTCCCTGGAATGAAAGAAAAAAAAGATTCGCGAGGTTTTAATTACTGAACTACGTCCCAACGGTATGTATGTTTCGAGTTCGTTTAGATAATGAAAATAGGATTCTGGGTTTTGCTTCGGGAAGGGTTCAACGTAATTTTATACGTATACTACCAGTAAATAGAATCCAAATTGTGGTAAGTTCTTATGATTCAACTAAAGGACATATAATTTGTATACTCTTTTGTATACTCTAAAATAAAGAAAAATAAAGACTCACATAATTTGGTGGTTTTTTCAATTTCAACATTCTTTCGTGGGGATACAATTCGAAGTTAAAGATTTTAAGAAATTTATTTTCGTCCAATTAAGTAGATTCAGAATTAAGAAAAGGGGTGACAAATATGAAAATAAGGGCCTCTGTTCGTAAAATTTGTGAAAAATGTAGATTGATCCGTAGGCGGGGACGAATCATAGTAATTTGTTCCAACCCGAGACATAAACAAAGACAAGGATAATCCTTCTAAAACAAAAAGGACTCCCGAAATCTAATGATGTACAGATGTACAAAAAAATCAGTAAAAAACCAAGATCTGTTTTGACATGAAATGGATATATCCATATATCTCTGACTTTTATTTACGAGATGATAAAATATGGCAAAACCTATACCAAAAGTTGGTTCACGTAGAAATAGACGTATTGGTTCACGTAAGAATGTGCGTAGAATACCAAAGGGGGTTATTCATGTTCAAGCAAGTTTCAACAATACCATTGTGACTGTTACAGATGTACGAGGTCGAGTAATTTCTTGGTCCTCCGCCGGTACTTGTGGATTCAAAGGTACAAGAAGAGGGACACCGTTTGCCGCCCAAACCGCAGCGGGAAATGCTATTCGGACAGTGGTGGATCAAGGTATGCAACGAGCAGAAGTCATGATAAAGGGCCCGGGTCTCGGGAGAGATGCGGCATTAAGAGCTATTCGTAGAAGTGGCATATTATTAAGTTTCATACGGGATGTAACCCCTAT